GTCTGGGCATGGATGTTCTTATTTGGGCATCTTGTTTGGGCTACAGGATTTATGTTCTTAATTTCCTGGCGTGGTTATTGGCAGGAATTGATTGAAACTTTAGCATGGGCTCACGAACGCACACCTTTGGCAAATTTGATTCGATGGAAAGATAAACCAGTAGCTCTTTCAATCGTGCAAGCAAGATTGGTTGGATTAGCTCACTTTTCTGTAGGTTATATATTCACTTATGCGGCTTTCTTGATTGCCTCCACATCGGGCAAATTCGGTTAATTATTTATGTATTCTATCCGCAATCATATATTTTTTTTAATAAAAAAAATATAGGTATGCACTCTTATATTTATTTCTACATCTAGGATCCGATTTGTATCATTATCATTGATAATAAGAGGAACTGAAGCATTATGGCAAAGAAAAGTTTGATTTATAGGGAGAAGAAGAGGCAAAAATTGGAAAAAAAATATCATTTGATTCGTCGATCCTCAAAAAAGGAAATAAGTAAGATTCCGTCGCTAAGTGAAAAATGGAAAATTCATGGAAAATTACAATCCCCACCGCGTAATAGTGCACCTACACGTCTTCATCGACGTTGCTTTTCGACCGGAAGACCGAGAGCTAACTATCGAGACTTTGGACTATCTGGACACATCCTTCGGGAAATGGTTCATGCATGTTTGTTGCCAGGGGCAACAAGATCAAGCTGGTAAGGATTTAAGTATCCCTTAATTTTTCTATTTTTTTCTATGATCGATGAGGCCCCTTTACCATTCTGTCTAAATAGGCTATTCTATTTGTACAGATATGGAATAGGGGCTCATTCAATTCTTCTTTGTTTATTAGAGTTTAGTCCAAGTTTTTTTGTTTCATCGCGGGGTAGAGCAGTTTGGTAGCTCGCAAGGCTCATAACCTTGAGGTCACGGGTTCAAATCCTGTCTCCGCAACATTTTTTTTTCAAGAAATGTAAGTTTGATTCTATTAACTAGTCATTAATTAATACGTGTCTTTTGGGACGCGAGGAAAAATTTACTATATTTCCCGGTGAACTATACCGAATCTTTTATCTTTTTGAATCCATTTATATTTGGGCGGATAGCGGGAATCGAACCCGCGTCTTCTCCTTGGCAAGGAGAAATTTTACCATTCGACTATATCCGCATTTTTTTGCCTTCTTGATAAGAAATTTATGGATAATATTTGTTCAAAGCTAAACGAAATACACTCTTTGGTTTGGGGTCATTTCATAAAATTCTACTACCAAATCAATTCAATTAACAATTCTATTAATATATATAAATATATATATATTATATATTATATTTATTCTATATATATATTATATTGAATATTGAATTCCATATTCAAGAATATATGATTCTTCTATTTCCATAAAATATTATATTCTATATTGATGTCAGATATCAATTTTTTATTAGTTTTTTTATTTAGTTATTTATTACTATTTCATATTTAGTAACTATTTATTAATCTTTTATTCATATTTCATTCAAGTTCCAGAAGTTCGACCCCCCCCTCTAATTTTTTTCTTTATTTGCATTTTATGGACTTATATTGAATTTGAATGTCTAATTCATGGAATGGGAGGGGTCATCTCATTTTTGGATCTGCAACGAATGAATTCAAGAGATAAGAGAATTAAGGATACCCACCAAGAAGACTAATCCAATCCATAAAGATGTACCAGAAAATACAACATTTTTGTTACTCGACCAACCATCAGGAGACGCAAATACAACGGGTACACTAATCAGTAAGATTGATGAAGTAATAATTAATGCAAAAACAGCCAATTGGAAAGCAATAGTCATGTTTTTAATCCTCCAAGCTATTAACAAAAGAATATACACCATTTAATCCTCTTACCCACTAAAAAATATTAATAAATAAAGGGATTTTATCATGAATCCGTTGATTCGAGATGACTTAGTTCCAATTTCTTTTTACCACTTTTCGGACATGAAGTTAAAGGTTCTTTTTGACTTCACAAATGGGTATACTGGATCGCGTATCTCATTTATTTATATAGCCAGGTTGATAGACCTATAAAGAAAGTCACACCCTATATCTTTCTCTACATAGTGATCGTATTAACTCATAGGGCTATGTTCTATTTGGCGAAAAAAAAATAAAATAGAAATTATCTTTCGGAGAGATGGCCGAGTGGTTGATGGCTCCGGTCTTGAAAACCGGTATAGTTCATAAAAATAACTATCGAGGGTTCGAATCCCTCTCTCTCCTTTTGTTGGATGAATATATTTTTCTCTTTATTGGCTTTTTTTACTTCTTAGCATGATAAATAAAGGAGAATGGCTCGGCTGGATAGTATAGCCGAGCCAGAAAAAATTAGATTGAATTGAAAGAAACAAAGAAGACTTTTTACTATGAACCGATTTTTGCTTTTCTGTTTTACCTACTCCTTTAGTTAAGAGGAGTCATGGAAAGAACAGGTTCAAAATCACGATCAATTCCTTTTTCAAAT